CACCGAAAATCCAATACAATAATTAGAGAATTTGTTACGATTAGCTTCATTGGATTTGAAGCATCAATCGTTTTAAATCAGAATCCCATTTTGACTCTGTGCCGTTAATTCCACTATGATTATTGATCAATAATCATAGTGGAATCATTCCTTGATAGAGATAGGAGACATAATTTACATGGATATAGTAAGTCTCGCTTGGGCTGCTTTAATGGTAGTCTTTACATTTTCCCTTTCGCTCGTAGTATGGGGGAGGAGTGGACTCTAGAGACACTACCATAATTGTAAATTGATTTATATTATATAAACCTATATTATATCTGTATACAATATTGGATAGTGTGTAGAAAAAACTATAGATATTATATTTATATTTCTACACACTATCTCATCATTTCTTCAATTATTGACAAGAACTAATAATTCGAGTTTCATTGAAAATTAATTATTTTGACTGGCTGTTTTTACGTAAATGATAAGTAAAAAAGCGGTAGGAACTAGAATGAACAGTGCAGTAGCAATAAATGCGAGAATATTGACTTCCATAATCTCATTTTTTTTGTTTCGCAATAACTCGGGATCTAATCCCATAGAGATGAGAAATTGAATTCCTGTAAATTCAATAAGTTAATTGTATTCTGATGATACCAAATGGATCAAAATATTATGAATAACAATAGATCTAATCTATCAAATCAATTAATTGTCGAGAATTTAATAGTATAACATAGGAAGACTTTTTATCCATACTAAATCAAAAATGCAATTTCTAATCCAATTCCAATATAGAATCCTATTAAATTTTTCGTCCTTTTCCATTCTTTCTTTTCTATAACCTACCTTCTTCGTTCTACTTACTTAATACAGACAATTAATTTAAGTATCCGACGAGGTATCAGATGACCGGTATTCAATGGGTCAGGTCACACTTAAGACCCAAACAATATAAGTGAGATGGAAAAAGGACGGATTAAAAGATCTAATATTCCAACAGATTTACTAAAATTTACTAAAAAGGGGTACCTTGCTTGGTCTTTATATTTATTATTTATGAAATAAAAAATTAAATAATTTTAATTAAGATTATTATATATTATATATAATTTATGATTTTAAATTATTAAATTATAAATTAATAGATTTAATTAATATTAATTATTAATATAATTAATTAATATAATAATATCCTCTTCTCTTTCTTGGATTGGGGGAGAACACATACATAAAAAAATCAGCATGCAATTTGAATTAGATAGATTTTTTTTAATTAAAAATTGAGGATACACAAGTCGGAGTTGGAAAAGGGTGCAGTTAAAAAGGCGCTCTGTTCCGCCAAGGTAATTATGTTAAGTTCATTGTATATTGTACAACAAAGAAATACAATTTGTGTATGTACTCCTGGTAAAAATATGGGCACTCTACTCCATTTCATTATTCAAGAACAATCAAAAAATAAAGTCAAACGAATAACGAATATGGTATCTCTTAAAATACTGACATAGAGTAATATAACCAATCGTACCAATCAATCTAGATATGTCTCTTCCTTATCAATTGGTACTATTCTGTAGTGAAAGAAATGAAAATTCCCACATTTCTTTTGTCTGATGATAAATATAAAAATATCAATGTGAAACGAAAAACAAAATAAATAAGGATTCTTAGATCTTGCTCCCTGTCCCACTTTTCTGTAAAAAGCGGGAGATGAATTGATAAATTCATCGGATCCTAGTTCGGGACTGACGGGGCTCGAACCCGCAGCTTCCGCCTTGACAGGGCGGTGCTCTGACCGATTGAACTACAATCCCAGCGAGGTGTATGGCATACATATTCTTTTGGTTTCATAAGAACATTCTATTCGTCTCGTCGTGTTGTAACAGAAACAAAAATAATATACTGATATCATATCCACATGCATATGAACTATAGCAATAATTACTAGTAACCGGTGGTTCTTTATTTATATTTTTTTTTTATTGTCAAAAATGACTAATTAAAAAAAAAATATAAAATATATATATATGGATAGATAAAAAAAATGGTTGATCTTTATTTTGACGGATAGGGCATTTCTATTTCTGGAGGACAAATTAAACTGGTTAGATCGTATTCAATGGAGCGGCGAATTATTGGGCCGAGCTGGATTTGAACCAGCGTAGACATATTGCCAACGAATTTACAGTCCGCCCCCATTAACCGCTCGGGCATCGACCCAGGAAGAATTAATTCTAGGTTTAGTTATAATCCATGATCAACTTCCTTTCGTAATACCCTACCCCCAGGGGAAGTCGAATCCCCGCTGCCTCCTTGAAAGAGAGATGTCCTGAACCGCTAGACGATGGGGGCATATCCGCCCGACCATCAGCATACTATGCTGATAGTATGATAAGTTTTTTGGAATTGTCAATATACAATATAATTATAATATATTATATAACTAGATCAAAAGAGTCTTTTCTACTTTGAAATTTTTAACATTAATATACATAAATCTAGATAA